CGTTATAGAACACGGAATTCAATGGAAGCAATGATAAATAAATACAAATAGAAAAGGAAAGGGAGGAAATACAAAAAAATAGAAGAGAAAAGTAATACAAAGTTATATACAAATCACTACCCCCTTTTTTGTATTTCCTTAATTTATTTCCTTAATTGAATTTCGGTTGATTAGGACGAAGTTCCTTAAAAACCTCCGCCTTCTTTAAAATATCCTGAACAGTTCCTGTAGGTTGAGCCCCTTTTTCAAGGAAATATAAAATAGCAGGAACATTTAAATAAGTTTGATTCTTTATCGGATCATAAAAACCTACTTTCCGAAGATCTTTTCCTTCTCTTCGGGATCGAACATCAATTGCAACGATTCGATAGACGGCTCATTGGGATAGATGTAGATGAACAACACCCCCCCTAGAAACGTATAGGAAGCTTTCTCCTCGTACGGCTCGAGAAAATGATTGATTCGAGGTTTTGTCTCTGTATGGAATTCTATCTAAGAAATGACAACTGGGTCCATAAAATGATCAAATCAATTAAAGATGTAAGTCTTTTTTTTCTTCTTTCTTCCTGAAAATAAAAAAGAAAGCATTCGTACTCTCATAACTCAAGTTGGATAACTTTCAAACAGTTCAAAGGAAAATCTTTCGGCAATTTCATTTATTGAGCGGTCTTTCCTCTTTTTTTGTTTGTCTCGTTTAAAATCGGATTCTTCAGTCTGATCCAGTTATTAAGACAATTTAAAAGGTGTTTCCTTGTTCTGGGATCCTTTATCTTTGTTTTATTTTAAATCATTGGGTTTAGACATTACTTCGGTGCTTTTTAATCCTTTCAAAATGGCAGCAACATACCCTTTTTTCGATTTATATGAAAGAATCCTACAAGACGATGGATTCCCTCGTGAAACACTTTGGATCGAAAAAGTTTGATCAATTCCAAGAAATTTTTGAATTTTAAACTTGCTCGAATTGGATTCTTTCGATTTCCATACCGAAGATACATTTACGAAGTTGTTTCAATTTTTTTATTGATTGGCATTAACCCTAGACCCTTGCCCCGAGAAATAAATTAATACTTTCTACTCGAGCTCCATCATGGACTATTTACATTCCAAGACAACAAAAAACGAGGGGTTCTAGTGAAACAGAACCAATGATGTCGAGCCAAGAGCACCTTCATTACTACATAAAATGGTGGATGTACAAATCCACAACGGATCGTGTCCTTCAAGTCGCACGTTGCTTTCTACCACATCGTTTCAAACGAAGTTTTACCATAACATTCCTCTAAGAACCGGTATGGAATTGATTCAATTATGGAATCATGAATAGTCATTGGTTGGGCTGATGTATAAACACCATAATCTATAGTATTTTCTATATCTTCTATATCTTTCTATATCTATAGTATATAGATATAAAGAATACTATAGATATAGGTGGATATATATTTTTCTGAAGAAGTCTTAGTAAGACCCCATCGCTAATATTAATTTGTCTAACATATTATTATTATATTAATTAAATATATAATAAATAATTTTTTTATATAAATAATATAATAAAAAATAAGACGAATAAATGAATTCTTTTTGATTCTGCATCTTCACGTGACTTAATAGGAGAGAAAGATTCAGCTTATAAGGAATGATTAAACTATTTCTCTTTCTAAATTTATTCGAAATTTAGAAAGTTCCCTTTTCGACATCATTCTTCGAAGAAAATTTGATAGTTAAAAACAACTTTTGATCATCTTAGGAAAAAAGATAAGTCTTTTTTTTTTTAATTGAATCATCAACGATTTCAATGATTTAAAATAGATAAATACACCAAACAACAAATCCAATTTTTTTTATGAGATGGATAAAAAAAGATTAATGTAAGGTAAGATTTTAATTCGTATTCTTTTTTTTTTTAATCTGATTGATAAAATCCAAAGAATGGGGAGGGTTTCGTATCTATCAATTCGATCAAATAGACGGAGCAATTGTCACCGTTTATAGATATTGAAATGAACGCCTTCCCATTACTGATTAACTTCTATCTACCCCATTCTATGGGACTGATGCAGCATAAATCAAAAGAAAAGAAGGGGGTGTCCTAGTCTTTTTTATTTTTACGAAATGCGAGCTGTCTAGGCACAAAGCCAAACAAGTCCAGATTAAGTCCAGTTTTTGCTCCTTTTTTTGCTATTTTAGCCTAACTCATTGATTAAGAATTAAGAGACTTAGTGAATTTAATTAGTACCAAAAACCCCCTCTTGGCGAAAAGTCAAGAAATCTACAAAAAATAAAATTGAATCTAATTAGGCTAATTTAGGGGGTAGAGAATACGAGATAGGGAATATGGATTCTTCCGCATCTCGATTCAGTTTAAAAAAAAGATTCATCGAAGAAAAAAATAAGAAACAACAATCAAATCACATTCCAGCTAACATTTCGATTTTAAACAGAACATTGTTAAAAAAGCAATCTATATTCTCATAGAATATATATGTTCTGGGAC